GTGTCGTTTATAGTGTGAAGCGGGCTTATTCTATTAGGACTTGCTGCGGTAGGAAGTTTAGACGTGTTAAAAGCTTTGTGGGAAACAGGCGTGGGTTTGGGCTTTGCAACAATGTAAACGGACAAAAATTTTGTCAAAAAATATTTTGTCAAAAAAATATTTCGTCAAAAAACTTTGGGTGCACGAGGCACAATTTCAGAAGTGTTAGGGGCTTTGCGAGATATGGGCGTGAATTTGGCTTTGTAATAATGTAAAGAAGCGCAAATTTTTACGAGAGCTTAGGGTTAATAGAGGCTTGTTTATCATTCTGATAGGTTAAAGAATGTTAGGCATGTCAGGGGGAGGCATTAATAGAGACTTTTCAAAGGTTTAGAAGTCTCAAGAGTATTTGGAACTCGAAAAAATAGGGTTAAAATCATATGTAAAGTCTTTTAGGCGACAAGTGCACACTAGAGGGTTTCCTGTTTCCGGGGGGTTTCCAGGAGTGTTAGACATCTCAGTAGTGTGGGGGGGTAGGGGGGGATTTCCGCGCGGAAAAACCGGGGTCTCTTAGATATCATTCGAGTAAATATTAATTATATATGCTCGTGATATCAGTTATGAAACTCTTCAGTAATAACCTATCACCATTCATACATATTACCTGCGCCCAAGTGTGACTCCGACCTTGTTAATTATTTTTTCTTACACTGTGAAATGCCAAGTGAAAAGGAAAAAAAAAAAGGAACCCCTTGCCCCTTAGAAGGAACGCCCGGCTTGGTGGGTAACGAGGAGTGTGATTACCACCATTAGTCAATGTAAGCGTCGATAAAAGTGGAAGGAATAGGATCGAGTAATGGCCCTGAAGTAGGAGGAGATGCCAGGAATAATTCACTGTGAGCGACCCCCACGAATACTTGTCCCTCACCCTCAATAACCGTAGGCTGTAAGTTATCAACTGTAGCGATGTTCTTATTGGGTTGATGTAGTGAGATTTGACGAGATCTGGAGTAAACGTGAGAAGTACCTTTGATGAATGATTTCTCTCGGGCGTGCTACGGCCGGCTGTAGAAATCTACAAAAGTGAGGGTGAACCTTCTACGTGCTTTATATCCCCCCTTGATTTATGGTGTTATATGAGGGCTTAAAGCCTAGTTATGTTGATTAAACATATATGTCCTTGAATACTATTGAATATGGTTAATATAGATGTATGGTGTTAATACATACATGCATTAATATATATATCTCGCATGCGTGCATTTTTACAAAGAATAGTTTAATTTTAGAATCCTAGCTTTGGGAGTTAGGGGTAGGAGTTAAAATCTCCTTTCTTTGAGCAGTAGGGGGGATTTTAACCTCCGGCCGTCGGCTTACAAGACCGACGCTCTGGCGCTGAGCTACTAGTGCAGGTTCATCCAAAGGCCTTGTTTTCTGCTAGCCCTGCTAGAGGGAATAGGGCCAGGAAGAGGATAAAATATAGGAGAGAGGCAACTTGGCCGATTATAATGTATGGGTCTTCGACGGGTATGCCGCCAATTCAGGTCAGGATCACTACGTCTGCAATAAGCGTTCAAAATAAGAACTGGGACAGGGGACGAAACGTAAGTCCTCGTTGTTTGGACGTGTGGAGGATGGGGACAACGAGTAGGACGAGAATGGAGGCTAAAAGGGCTAGGACGCCCCCTAGTTTGTTTGGGATGGAGCGAAGGATGGCATATGCGAATAGGAAGTATCATTCTGGTTTAATGTGTGGTGGCGTGACGAGGGGGTTGGCGGGGGTGAAGTTATCTGGATCTCCTAGTAAGTTTGGGGCAAACAGGGCTAGTGAGACGAGGGCGATGAGTAGGGCTGCAAAGCCTAGGAGGTCCTTGTAGGTAAAGTAGGGGTGGAATGGGATTTTGTCTGCGTTTGGGTTTAGTCCGAGGGGGTTATTGGAGCCGGTTTCGTGGAGGAAGAGCAAGTGGAGGAGGGTTGCGGCTGCGATGATAAAGGGGAATAAGAAGTGGAAGGCAAAGAATCGGGTAAGGGTGGCGTTGTCGACTGAAAAGCCCCCTCAGATTCATTGTACAAGAGCATTTCCCACGTAGGGGACTGCAGAGACCAGATTAGTAATGACAGTGGCCCCTCAGAAGGATATTTGCCCTCAGGGGAGTACGTAGCCAACAAAAGCAGTGGCTATGACCAGGAGGAGGAGAACGACTCCAATATTTCAGGTCTCTATGAACAGGTAGGAGCCGTAGTAAAGGCCCCGTCCGATGTGTAGGTAGATGCAGATGAAGAAGAAGGATGCGCCGTTAGCATGTAGATTACGGATTAATCAGCCGTAGTTTACATCTCGGCAAATATGGGCGACGGAGGAGAAAGCTGTATTGATGTCTGCGGTGTAGTGTATGGCCAGGAATAGGCCTGTGAGGATCTGTGCGATTAAGCAAAGACCGAGGAGGGAGCCGAAGTTCCATCACCCGGAGATGTTGGAAGGTGCGGGGAGGTCGACTAGTGCGTCGTTTGCAATTTTTAGTAGGGGGTGGGTTTTTCGAAGGCTTGCCATTATAAGGTTTTTGTAGTTGAATAACAACGGTGGTTTTTCAAGTCATTAGTCCTGGTTAAAGTCCTGGCAGAAATTATGACCTATATTATGTCTTTGTTTTTGGTGGGTTTAGTGTTGGGCTTAGTTGCAGTTGCTTCTAATCCTTCGCCCTATTTTGCTGCTTTAGGGTTAGTGGTTGTTGCGGGCATAGGGTGTGGGGTTTTAGTTAGCTCCGGGGGCCCTTTTTTGTCGTTAGTTTTGTTTTTAATTTATTTGGGGGGAATATTGGTTGTGTTTGCTTATTCGGCAGCGCTGGCTGCCGAGCCTTATCCTGAGACTTGAGGGAGCCGACCTGTTGTGGCGTACATAGGGATGTATGTGTTGGGGGTTGGGTTGTCTTGTGGTGTGTTAGGGGGCGGGTGATATGAGCATTCTTGAGTACCAGCGGATGAGCTTGGGGAGCTTTCTGTCTTTCGGGGGGATATTGGGGGAGTGGCTTTGATGTATGCCTCTGGAGGGGGGATGTTGGTTATTAGTGCCTGGGTTTTGTTGTTAACTTTATTTGTTGTGTTGGAGTTAACGCGGGGATTAGGGCGGGGCACTCTTCGTGCTGTTTAAAGGGCAATAAGGGTCGCAAGGGCTAAGGTTAGCAGGAATGTGGCGAGATACGTTTTGATCATGCCGCGTTGAGCATTGCTTGTTGTTGTGATTAGGGGGGAGTTGAGCGTGGCTACTGCTTTTGGGCCCGTTTTTTCTAGCCAGGTTTGATCCACTATTTGGCTGGCAATTGTTTGGCCTAGGATCAGATTTAGTTTAGGGAGGGCTCGATGTACGATTGCCGGGAAGAATCCTAGCATGTTTGAAAAGTGGTGGGGGGTGAGGAGGGGGGTAGGCTTAAGTTGTTTACTTGTGAGAGATGCTAGTTCTAAGGCGAGAAGGAGGCCAAGGACAGTAACGGCTAGGGCGGCTAGCTTGAGTAGGGGAGGCATGGATATGACTGGGGTTTTAAAGGGGAGGATGTTGGAGGTGATTAGAAGACCTGCGACAATGCTCCCTCAGGCTAGTCGTTTGATAGGGTTAATCACTGCTGGGTTGTTTTCATTAATGGGGGAGAGGGGGTTAAACCGGGGCTGGCCCATGGAGACGAAGAAGACTACGCGGAGGCTGTAGATGGCTGTGAAGGAGGTGGCTAGGAGGGTTAGTGTAAGGGCTCAGGCGTTTAGGTGGGATGTGTTTAATGCTTCAATGATGGCGTCTTTTGAGAAGAAGCCAGCCAGGAAGGGGGTCCCTGTGAGGGCGAGGCTGCCAATGGTTAGGCAGGTGGATGTGAAGGGGGTGAGATGGTGTATTCCTCCCATTTTTCGGATATCTTGTTCGTCGTTTAGGCTGTGAATAATAGAGCCGGAGCAGAGAAAGAGTATGGCCTTGAAGAAGGCGTGCGTACAAATGTGCAGGAAGGCGAGCTGGGGTTGATTTAAGCCGATGGTTACTATTATTAGGCCTAGTTGGCTGGATGTTGAGAAGGCAACGATTTTTTTGATATCATTTTGGGTTAGGGCGCAGGTGGCTGTGAATAGGGTGGTTAAGGCTCCAAGGCAGAGGCAGATGGTGAGGGCTGTTTGGTTGTCCTCCATTAGGGGGCTCATTCGAACTAGAAGAAAAATACCTGCAACAACCATGGTGCTGGAGTGTAGTAGGGCAGAGACCGGTGTGGGGCCCTCTATTGCAGAGGGCAGTCAGGGATGAAGTCCGAATTGGGCTGATTTACCGGTGGCGGCAACGATTAGCCCTAGGAGGGGGTAGGTGAGGTCTTGGTTTTTGGCGGCTGCGAACACTTGTTGTATCTCTCAGGAGTTTAGGTTTATGGCTAGTCATGCTATAGCAAAGATTAGTCCGATATCCCCGACTCGGTTGTATACAACTGCCTGAAGGGCGGCGGTGTTTGCGTCTGCTCGTCCGTACCATCAGCCGATAAGGAGGAAGGATATAATCCCAACGCCCTCTCACCCAATAAAGATTTGGAATAGGTTGTTTGCTGTGACTAGGATAATTATGGCAATAAGAAACACCAGCAAGTACTTGAAAAATCGGTTTATGTGGGGGTCTGCGTGTATGTATCAGGATGCAAATTCTAAAATGGACCAGGTGACATAGAGGGCAATGGGGGTGAAAACTACTGAGTAGAAGTCAAATTTAAAGCTAATATTTACATCAAACATTAGGGTATTTATTCAGTTCCAGGAGGTAATGATTGTTTCTGCCCCCTCGTTGAGGAAGACAAACAGGGGTAGAAGGCTCACAAAGAAGGCTAGTTTTACAGCTGTTTTAACGTGGGAGACGGCCCAGCCGGGGGCCCGGGGGGCGGGGCTTAGGGTTGTGAGGACAGGGAATGCGAGGAGGGAAAAAATGAGGATTAGGCTTGATGTTATTATGAGTGAAGGGGAGTGCATAGCTGCTACTTGGATTTGCACCAAGAGTTTTTGGTTCCTAAGACCAATGGATGAGCTGTTATCCTTTAGGAGCACGAGTGAGCCATGGAGTTCAACCAAGGGTCCGAAGGATAGCAAGCTTCGTTGCTGGCGAGCCTCTCTCGGTGAACAAGAGGGGTTTAACCTCCATCTTTAGAATCACAATCTAATATTTTGGTTAAACTATGTTTACAGGCTGCTCACCCCCAGATTAGTTCCGGTTTAAGGATGAGGAGGAGCAGGGGGAGAAGGTGGAGGGCGATAAGCAGATGTTCTCGAGAGTGGGTGGGGTCTAAAGCAATAATGTGTGCTGGAAGGGGGCCTCGTTGAGTTATAAGAAATATGTAGAGGGAGTAGCTTGCTGTGATGAGGGTCCCCGCTCCTGTTAATACAAGGGTTCATCAGGATCAGTTAAATATAGAAGAAATAATTATTAGCTCACCCATTAGGTTGGGAAGGGGAGGTAGGGCTAAGTTTGCGAGGCTTGCAATGAATCATCAGGTTGTTATTAGGGGGAGCACTATTTGTAGTCCTCGGGCCAGTAGTATTGTTCGGCTGTGGGTGCGCTCATAGTTAGTGTTGGCTAAGCAGAAGAGTGCTGAGGAGGTTAGGCCGTGGGCAATTATTAAAATTAATGCTCCGGTGAAGCCTCAGGGCGTTTGGATAAGGATGCCTCCAACAACTAGGCCTATGTGGCTTACTGAGGAGTAAGCGATGAGGGATTTTAGGTCTGTTTGACGGAGGCAAATAGAGCCCGTTATAATTACGCCTCATAGGGCGAAGATGATGAAGGGGTAGCTTAGTTCTTTAGTCAGGGGTTCTAGTACGACAAGCATTCGCATCATTCCGTATCCTCCGAGCTTTAGTAGGACGGCGGCAAGGATTATTGAGCCTGCTACAGGGGCTTCGACATGGGCTTTTGGGAGTCAGAGGTGGACGCCGTAGAGGGGTATTTTAACAAGAAATGCTAGAAGACATCCTGCTCATCAGAGCTTGTCTGCGTAAGAGGTAAGTTGGAGGGGGTCGGAGTATTGAAGGGTCAGTAGGGATAGGGTGCCTGCGTTGTTTTGTAGAAGCAGGAGGGCCACTAGGAGGGGGAGGGAGCCGGCTAGGGTGTAAAATAGAAAGTAAATGCCAGCGTTTAGGCGCTCTGTTTGATTGCCTCACCGGGTGATGATAATTAGTGTTGGGATTAGGGTGGCTTCAAACATGACGTAGAACATGATGATTTCTGTTGCGCTGAAGGCTAGGATTAAGAAGAATTGGAGGGATGTTAGTAAGGTAATGTACATTCGTTGGCGGTTGAGGGGTTCGAGGGCGGTGTGGTTTTGACTGGCGAGAATTATCAAGGGGAGTAGTCAGCAGGTGAGGACTAAGAGGGGGGTTGAGAGGGGGTCTGTAGCTATGTAAGGCCCAAGAGAGGATCAGCCTGTTTCTGCCGTGTTGTTCAGTCATGTAAGGCTTGCTAGTGCAATCATTAGGCTGTGGGCGAGGGAGGCGGGCCATAGCCATTTTGCAGGGGCAAGTCAGGCTGTGGGGACGAGCATAAGGGTTGGAAGTAGAATTTTTAGCATTGTAGGAGGTTAAGGCTTTGTAGACGGTCGGTGCCGTGGGTTCGGGCAGTGGCGACCAGGAGGGCCAACCCTGCGCTAGCTTCACAAGCTGAGAATGCTAGTAGTAGCATTGGGGCTGCAGAGAAATTAGAAGAGTCCAACTGGAGGGTTCAAAGGGAGAGGGCAATAAATAGAGAAAGTATTATACCCTCTAGACATAAAAGGGCGGAAAGGAGATGGGTTCGGTGGAATGCCAGGCCTGTTAGTCCTAGGACAAAGGCTGATGAAAAGGCGAAGTGGACGGGGGTCATTGGGCGATTATGGAGTCTAACCATAAGTGCCTGAGCCGAAATCAGGTGTTTTTATTAAACTAATGGCCTATTCAGCTCATTCTAGGCCCCCCTGAAGTCATTCGTAAACGAGACCTAGGGTGAGAAGGGCTAGGACAGCGGAGGCTCAGGCAAATGTAAGAAGAGGAGTTGCTAGTTGATCCCCCCAGGGCAGGGGCAGCAGGAGGGCGATTTCGAGATCAAATAGCAAGAAAAGAATTGCTACTAGGAAGAAGCGTAGAGAAAAGGGCAGGCGGGCTGAGCCAAGGGGATCAAATCCGCATTCGTAGGGTGAGAGCTTTTCGTGGTCGGGGGCTATTTGGGGCAGTCAAAAGGATACAATAGCTAGGACTGTGGATAGGGCGATGGCGATAGCAATTACGGCTGTAACTAGGTTCATTATCTTTCCTTGGATTTTAACCAAGATCGGGTGATTGGAAGTCACTTATACTTGTTTGTACTAGAAAGATTATGAGCCTCATCAGTAAATAGAGATGTAGAGGAAGAGTCAGACGACATCTACGAAGTGTCAGTATCAAGCGGCTGCTTCAAATCCGAAGTGATGTTCAGATGTAAAATGATATTGGACTTGTCGGAGTAGGCAGATGGCTAAGAAGGAAGATCCGATGATTACATGAAGTCCGTGGAACCCGGTCGCTACGAAGAAGGTAGCTCCGTAAACCCCGTCCGCGATGGTAAAGGGGGCCTCGTAGTACTCCATCCCTTGAAGGAAGGTGAAATAGAACCCTAGGAGGATTGTGAGGGCGAGGGATTGGATGGCTTGTTTTCGTTCGCCCTCTATGATGCTGTGGTGGGCTCAGGTGACGGTAACCCCGGAGGCAAGAAGGACTGCTGTGTTTAGCAGGGGAACTTCGAAAGGGTCAAGCGTGGTGATTCCGGTAGGGGGCCAGCACCCGCCGAGTTCGGGGGTGGGGGCGAGGCTTGCGTGGTAGAAGGCTCAGAAGAAGCCGAGAAAAAAGAAGACCTCGGAGGTAATAAATAGGATTATTCCTAGTCGGAGTCCCTTTTGTACAGGGGGTGTGTGGTGGCCTTGGAAGGTGCCTTCTCGGATTACATCTCGTCATCACTGGTATATTGTTAGAAGCACTAGGACTAAACCGAGGGTGAGTAGTGTTATGGAGTGGAAGTGGAATCAGATTGCAAGGCCTGATGTTATTAGGAGGGCAGCAGTTGCACCTGTGAGGGGTCAAGGGCTTGGGTCAACTATGTGGTATGCGTGTGCTTGGTGGGCCATTAGACGTTTTCTTGTAGGTAGAGGGAGAGGAGGAGGACGAATACGTAGGCTTGAATTATTGCAACGGCAACCTCTAAGAGAGTAAGGAGTACAAGAACTGTTGATGTGAGAATTGCTACTGTTGGTATAAGGGGGAGTAGGACGAAGGCTGCTGTAGCAATTAGTTGAATTAAAAGGTGGCCAGCTGTGAGGTTGGCTGTTAGTCGAACACCAAGAGCGAGGGGTCGAATGAATAGGCTAATTGTCTCAATGATGATTAGTACGGGGATAAGGGGGCCAGGGGTACCTTCTGGCAGAAGGTGGCCCAGGGCATGGGTTGGTTGGTTTCGCATCCCGATTAGAACTGTTGCGAGCCAGAGGGGGACCGCAAGGCCCAGGTTAAGGGATAGTTGTGTGGTAGGGGTGAAGGTGTAAGGGAGGAGGCCCAGCATGTTTATTGTAATTAAAAAGAGTATCAAGGAGGCGAAAAGAACGGCCCATTTGTGGCCCCCTAAGTTTACGGGGAGGAGGAGCTGTTGGGTAAAACGGTTGATGAACCAGCCTTGAAGAGTGATGAGGCGGTTGTTTAGTCATCGGGTGGTTGGGGCGGGGAAGAGGGCTCAAGGCAGGGTTATGGCCAGGGCCATCAGGGGTACGCCTAAAAAGACGGGGCTCATAAATTGGTCAAAGAAGCTTAGTATCATGGTCAGGTTCAGGCGTCGGCTACAGGTTTTTCTGTACTTTGGGGTGTTGGCTCGTTTGGGTAGATGTGAGCTAGAACTTTTGGTGGAAGAATAATTAGGAAGATTAGTCATGAGAAGACCAGAATTGCAAATCAAGGTGTGGGGTTGAGTTGAGGCATATCGCTAGGGGTGGTTGGGAGGCACCAATCTTTAGCTTAAAAGGCTAACGCTATGCCCAGTTTAGCTTCTTAGCGAGGCGTCTTCAAGTATTAGGGAGGATCAGTTCTCAAAGTGTTCTAAGGGGACTGCTTCGACTACGATAGGTATAAAGCTGTGGTTTGCTCCGCAGATTTCAGAGCATTGGCCGTAGAACACCCCGGGGCGGGAGGCAATAAAGGCGGTTTGGTTTAGTCGGCCTGGGACGGCATCTATTTTAACCCCGAGGGCGGGCACTGCTCAGGAGTGTAGTACGTCTTCAGCAGAGACTAGGACCCGAATGGGGGATTCGACGGGGATAACTATTCGGTGGTCTGCCTCTAGGAGACGGAATTGACCGGGGGCCAGGTCTTGGGTTGGGATTATGTATGAGTCAAACCCGAGGTCTTCATAGTCGGTGTATTCGTAGCTTCAGTACCACTGGTGGCCTATGGCTTTAATTGTGAGGTGAGGGTCGTTGATCTCGTCCATAAGGTAGAGGATGCGAAGGGAGGGAAGTGCGATAAGAATGAGGATGATAGCTGGCAGGATGGTTCAGATGATCTCAATCTCTTGTGAGTCGAGGATGTATTTGTTGGTTAGTTTGGTTGAGACTATTGCCACAATAATGTAAAGTACGAGCGTGCTAATTAAAAAAACGATTATTAGGGCGTGATCGTGAAAGTGAAGGAGTTCTTCTATAACGGGTGAAGCTGCATCTTGGAAGCCTAGTTGCGAGGGATGTGCCATTAGTTATTCAAGACACGCGGGGGTTCAACCCGCAACTCTGCCTCGACAAGGCGGTGTAATGTTCATTTTTACTAGTGTCTTATTGAAGGAAGTGGCAGAGCGGTAATGTGGTTGGCTTGAAACCAACTCACGGGGGTTCAATTCCTCCCTTTCTCGTTAGTTTGATTGAACTTGAACAAAGGCAGGCTCTTCAAAGGTGTGGTAGGGGGGAGGGCAGCCGTGCAGTCATTCTGGATTAGTTGATGTTAATTCTACAGCTAGAACTTCACGTTTAGCTGCGAACGCCTCTCAGAGAATAAACAAGAACATGATGACTGCAATTAGTGAGATTAAGGAGCCGATTGAGGAGACTGTGTTTCAAAGGGTGTAGGCGTCCGGGTAGTCTGAGTAACGTCGGGGCATTCCGGCTAGGCCTAGGAAGTGTTGGGGGAAGAAAGTTAGGTTTACACCCACGAATATAACTGCAAAATGGATTTTTGTTCAAGTGCTGTGTAGGGTATAGCCTGAAAATAGGGGGAATCAGTGTACGAAGCCGGCAACGATAGCAAATACAGCCCCTATTGACAGAACATAGTGGAAGTGGGCGACTACGTAATACGTGTCGTGCAGGACGATGTCTAAAGAGGAGTTGGCTAGTACAATTCCTGTTAGGCCTCCTACCGTGAAGAGGAAAATAAAACCGAGGGCCCATAGAAGGGGGGTTTCTCACTTGATTGAGCCTCCGTGTAGGGTAGCTAGTCAGCTAAATACTTTTACTCCCGTGGGAATTGCAATAATCATGGTGGCGGATGTAAAATATGCTCGTGTGTCTACGTCCATTCCAACTGTAAATATGTGGTGGGCTCATACAATAAAGCCAAGTAGTCCGATGGCCATTATGGCTCAGACCATGCCCATGTACCCGAAAGGCTCTTTTTTACCGGCGTAGTAGGCGACAACGTGGGAGATTATACCAAAGCCGGGTAAGATCAGAATGTATACTTCAGGGTGGCCGAAGAACCAGAAGAGGTGTTGGTAGAGAATTGGGTCCCCTCCTCCTGCGGGGTCGAAGAAGGTAGTGTTTAGATTCCGGTCTGTTAAAAGCATTGTGATGCCAGCAGCCAGAACTGGAAGGGAGAGGAGGAGTAGGACAGCAGTAATTAGCACGGCCCAGATGAAGAGGGGTGTCTGGTATTGGGAGATTGCTGGGGGTTTTATGTTAATGATAGTTGTGATGAAGTTGATGGCCCCAAGAATTGAGGAAATCCCTGCCAGGTGAAGGGAGAAAATGGCGAGGTCTACGGATGCCCCTGCATGGGCTAGATTGCTGGCCAGGGGAGGGTAGACGGTTCAGCCGGTTCCCACCCCTGCCTCTACGCCCGAAGAGGCAAGGAGGAGGAGAAGGGAAGGGGGGAGGAGCCAGAAGCTTATGTTGTTTATTCGAGGGAAAGCTATGTCTGGGGCTCCAATTATTAGGGGGATTAGTCAGTTTCCGAAGCCCCCGATCATAACTGGTATTACTATAAAGAAGATTATTACGAAGGCGTGGGCTGTAACAATTACGTTATAGATTTGGTCGTCCCCCAAAAGTGCGCCGGGTTGGCTGAGTTCGGCCCGAATAAGGAGGCTTAGTGCTGTTCCCACTATTCCGGCCCAGGCACCAAAAATTAGATATAGGGTGCCGATGTCTTTGTGATTAGTCGAGAAGAATCAACGTGTGATGGCCACAGGTAAGATGGCTGAGGGTTAAGCGGTGGTTTGTAGCTCCATATACAGAGGTTTGAGTCCTCTTCTTATCAAGTTCCGAGGTGTTCCGCACGCAAGATTGCAAATCTTGAAGAGTAGCCTAATCGTCTGCCGGGGCTTTTCCTCGCCTCCCCCCCCCGGGGCGAGGAAAAGTTAGTCGGATGCTCGCTGGTTAGGGCACTTAGCTGTTAACTAAGAGTTTGTAGGATCGAGGCCTTCCCGTCTAGAAAGGCTTTAGCTTAATTAAAGTATCTGCTTTGCATGCAGGAGATGTGGGGTAATATCCCGCAAGTCTTATCAGAGGCTGAAAGATTTTCACTTCCACTTAGGGCTTTGAAGGCCCTGGGTCTGAGTTAGCCTAAGCCTCTTAGAGCGTCAGTAGGGCCACTGCAGCGGGGGTAAGGGGGAGGAGAGCAAGGGTGGCGGTTGTTGAGAGGGCGAGAGGGAGGGTAATTTGGGCTGAGGGGAGGCGTCAAGGTATTGTTCCGGAGAGGCTGTTTGGAGAGAGGGTAAGGGTTATTGCGTAGGAGAGACGTAAATAGAAGTAGAGGCTAAGAAGGGCAGCGAGGGCTGCGATTGTGGCTGTAGGGGCAAGGTCTTGTTTAGTTAATTCTTGAAGAATAAGTCATTTGGGCATGAAACCGGTTAAGGGGGGAAGCCCTCCGAGGGACAGGAGGACCAGGGGAGTGAGGCAGGTGAGGGCCGGGGCTTTTGCTCAGGAGGTGGCAAGGGTGTTGATGTTGGTGGCTTGGTTTAGTTTAAATACAAGGAATGTAGAAAAGGTTATGATGAAGTATGTGAGGAGGGTTAGGAGGGTTAAAGAGGGGGAAAATTGCAGGACCAAGATTATTCAACCGAGGTGGGCGATGGAGGAGTAGGCTAGGATCTTTCGGAGTTGGGTCTGATTTAAGCCGCCTCAGCCGCCTACTAGAGTGGACGTGAGGCCTAGCACAATTAGAAGGGGGGAGTTGGTGGGTGCAATTTGTATAATTAAGGCGAAGGGGGCCAGTTTTTGTCATGTGGAGAGGATAAGCCCGGTGGTGAGGTCTAGGCCTTGAAGTACCTCGGGCAATCAGGAGTGGAGAGGGGCGAGGCCTACTTTTAGGGCTAGGGCTAGGGTAATTAGTGTAATTGGCAGAGGGTGGCTTATTTGTTGGATGTCTCATTGTCCAGTTAGTCAAGCGTTCGTGGTGCTGGCAAAAAGGAGGACGGCCGCGGCCGTTGCTTGTGTTAAGAAGTATTTAGTGGTTGCTTCAACTGCCCGGGGGTGGTGGTGTTGGGCTATTAGTGGGATAATGGCTAAGGTATTTATTTCAAGGCCTATTCAGGCGAGTAGCCAGTGTGAGCTTGCAAAGGTAATTGTTGTTCCTAGGCCAAGGCCAAATAGCAGGATGGCTAAGATGTAGGGGTTCATTAGCAAAGGAAGGGGTTTAACCAACATGTTTGGGGTATGGGCCCAAAAGCTTAATTAGCTGACTTTACTAGGAAGTGGTGTAGTGGAAGCACTAAGAGTTTTGATCTCTTTAGGTTGGGTTCGAGCCCCTTCTTTCTAAGGAGCAGGGGGGACTTTAACCCCCATAGTTCACTCTATCAAAGTGGTCCTTTATTTCAGGCACGGCTCCGTGGTTAGAGTTGCGGGGGGAGGCCTGCAAATGCAATTGGTAGTGCAAGGTGTCAAACTACTAGGGCTAGCGTTAAAGGGAGAAAGTTTTTTCAGATTAGGTGCATGAGCTGGTCATATCGGAATCGGGGGTAAGAGGCTCGCACTCATAAAAATAGGACTGACAGGAGGGCGGCCTTGGTCATGAGGTTAATAGCAGTAAGTTCAGGGAGTGTGGGGATGTGGGAGGCCCCTAGGAAGAGGGTGGCTGAGAGGGTGTTTATAAGGAGAATGTTAGAGTATTCTGCTAGGAAGAATAGGGCAAAGGGGCCCCCGGCATACTCTACATTAAAGCCGGAGACTAGCTCGGATTCTCCTTCGGTGAGGTCAAAGGGGGCACGGTTGGTTTCTGCTAGGGTGGAGATGTATCATATTGCTGCGAGGGGCCAGGCCGGGGCGATTAATCAGATGCTTTCTTGGGCAATGTTGAAGGTTTGTAGGGTGAAACCTCCGGTGAAAATAATAATATTTAGGAGGATGAGGCCGAGGCTAACTTCGTATGAAATTGTTTGGGCAACAGCTCGTAGGGCTCCGATTAGTGCATATTTTGAATTGGAGGCCCAGCCGGAGCCTAAGATGGAGTAGACGGCTAAGCTGGACAGGGCTAGGATGAATAAAATTCCCAAGTTTAGATCTAGAACGGGGTACGGGAGGGGCATAGGGGCCCAGAGGGTAAGGGCAAGGGTGAGTGCTAGTATTGGGGCGAGAAGAAACAACAGAGGGGAGGAGGTTGAGGGGCGCACGGGCTCTTTAATAAATAGTTTAACTCCGTCGGCGATGGGCTGAAGGAGGCCGTATGGTCCCACAATGTTTGGCCCTTTTCGTAGTTGCATATAGCCTAATACTTTACGTTCTAGTAGGGTAAGGAAGGCAACGGCTAGGAGGACGGGGACGATAAAGGCTAGGGGGTTAATGAGGTAGGTGATGAGTATTGAGATCATAGTTAAGGAGAGGACTTGAACCTCTGTGGAAAGGGCTTAGGTCTTTTGCAATTTCCGGGCTCTGCCACCCCAACATTCCGTTTATCTTCGGCAGAGAAGGTATGCCCCCTTGCCTATTTTAGTTGTTTTCATTAGGTGGAGGTGAGGCGTATCTGGGATAGAGGCCTCTACTTTCCGGTCCTTTCGTACTAGGAAAGAACATGTCATAGATAGAAACTGACCTGGATTACTCCGGTCTGAACTCAGATCACGTAGGACTTTAATCGTTGAACAAACGAACCCTTAATAGCGGCTGCACCATTAGGATGTCCTGATCCAACATCGAGGTCGTAAACCCCCTTGTCGATATGGGCTCTAAAAGGGGATTGCGCTGTTATCCCTAGAGTAACTCGGTTCGTTGATCGGCAGGGCCGGATCTATGGGTCAGAAGATTCTGTTTATTAGAGCTGTTGCTCTTGGTTTTAGGAGGGGGTGCTCCCATTCCACGTGGGGGTTTTTTATTTCCCCGCGGTCGCCCCAACCAAAGACATTAGGGCAGGGTTCATTTGGTTCAGGCTCTTGTGGGAGGGTGTTTGACATGATCAGCGCTGGTGTCTAAAGCTTCATAGGGTCTTCTCGTCTTATGTGGTTATCCCCGCTTCTGCACGGGGAGATCAATTTCATTGACTTAAAAGAGGAGACAGTTAAGCCCTCGTTGTGCCATTCATACAGGTCTCCATTTAAGAGACAAATGATTGCGCTACCTTCGCACGGTCAAAATACCGCGGCCGTTAAACATATAGTCACAGGGCAGGCGGGACCTCTTATTTTTAGTTTGCAAGAGGCGATGTTTTTGGTAAACAGGCGAGGCTTGGGTGTTTGCCGAGTTCCTTCTCTTTTTTTTAGTCTTTCCTTAGGGGCAAGCCTGTGTGGGGTTAACGGTTGTTTTTGGACGGTTTTCTAGTTTTCTAGTCTGTCATTCAGTGCCCTCTTTTTTTGGGGCCGTTAAAGTTCGGTGGGGTGTCCGTTCCGAGGTACACGGGTGCAAGGAGAGGGGCGTTAGGGCCCTCTTATTACTCATATTAGCATAATCGCCCCCATGATGGCATGGGGAGGCCCGGTGTAAATAGGGGGATAAGATGGAATGATCAGTATAGGAGGGGTAGGTAGTACGTTTGAGCTTTAACGCTTTCTTCGGGGATGGCTGCTTTTAGGCCCACCAAAATGTTTTACCTTTGTTTACTATGATCTTTACCCACCTGGGAAAGTTGTGTCTTAATTCAAAGGGGCTGTACCCCCTTTGACTAACTCTCGCGGTTTCTTAAGGTGTCAGGGGAGAGGAGAACTGAGCGGAGGGGAGAAGCCGGGAGGCTGAACTTAAATCCAATTATCGGGCAACCAGCTATAACTAAGTTCGGTAGGTCTGTCACCTCTACTCAAAGCTCTTCCCACTCTTTTGCCACAGAGACGGGTTTGCCCTATTAATAGGCTGTCTTGGAGTAGCTCACTTAGTTTCGGGTAGTCAAACTAAAGGGCTCTTTGCTTGAGGTACACTGGCTAATTCATGATGCAAAAGGTACGAGCATAAAACTCTGCTTTTTTGGGCTTTACTGGGTTGTTTCATTTCTCTTTCAGCTTTCCCTTGCGGTACTTTCTCTATTGCTCCGTGTCCCTTTTCTGTCGCCCATACTAAGGGGGAAAAATGATTTGTTTAATACGAGAGTTGGTGCGTTTAGGGGTATTAATGATGGTTTGTTGTTTTTGACTGGGTGGGCTAGCTGTTGGGCGTCAGGGCGACCCGATTTGCACGGGTGACTTCTCAGTGTAAGGGAGATGCTTTATCTGTCTTAGCCACGCTCTGATTTTTCCAAGCGCACCTTCCGGTACACTTACCATGTTACGACTTGCCTCCCCTTCGCGGATTTTGGGCTTTATGTATTAAGTTTTTGGGGCTTGGGGAGAGTGACGGGCGGTGTGTGCGCGCTTCAGGGCCAATTTCAGCGGAACACTCTAATACCTGCTTACTGCTAAATCCTCCTTCAGGCGCACGTTTCAGTGCGCCGTTCGTATTCACTGTGGTAGTGAATGTAGCCCATTTCTTCCCTTTTCATACGCTACACCTCGACCTGACGTTTTGGGCTATGCCAATTTTGTTTACTATGAGACCTTCACAGGGTAAGCTGACGACGGCGGTATATAGGCGGGGAAAACAAGGAAAGGTGAGGTTTAACGGGGGTTATCGGTTCTAGAACAGGCTCCTCTAGGGGGATCTAAAGCACCGCCAAGTCCTTTGGGTTTCAAGCTAATGCTTGTAGTTCCCGGGCGGATAGTGGGTGTAGTTTTCTATCTATGTTTACGGCTAGGCATAGGGGGGTATCTAATCCCAGTTTGTGTCCTAGCTTTCGTGGGTTCGGGGAAATAAAGCTACTTTCGTGGTGGGGCTTCTTACCTTTGGGTGCGTATAACGGCTTTAAGGGCATTCGGCTTTAGTATTTTTCCTCTGGCTTAACCACGCTTTACGCCGAAGTCTATCAACTTGGGTCTCTCGTATAACCGCGGTGGCTGGCACGAGTTTTACCGGCCCTCTTAGCCTTAACTAAGTCAAGTTTTCACTTATGGCTTAATGTCTATCACTGCTGAGGTCCCTTGAGGGTGTGGCTAAGCAAGGTGTCATGGGCTATGGGGTATTGAGCCTGATACCGGCTCCTTGTTCCCGGACAGGGAACTGTGGGGCATTCTCACGGGGGTGCGGATACTTGCATGTGTAAGTCTGGCTAAAGTCGATAGTAAGGCTAGGACCAAGCCTTTATGCTCGCGGAGCTTGTTAGGGCTCATCTTAACATCTTCAGTGTTATGCTTTAATTAAGCTACGCCAGC